AATTCAAAAAAATTTCGTTGTGGTTTTGGTTCCAAAGATATTCAATACCAGGTCGAATCAAAAAAGACTTTGAAAGAATGTTAATAAATAATGGTACAAAAATTAAAGTAATTAAACATCTTACAGAAACAATCACTTGATATCGAGAAATTCTAAATTCTTGAATAACAAGCATTTCTGCGCCAGGAAGAAGTTGTTTTCGAAATCTTTCAAAGGTGCGTAAAATTGATCGTGGGATTAATCCAGTTTGTTCTCTTGTTCGTTTTTTCATAGAATAAAAAGTTTTTAAAAATTTCTTTAAGTTTTTCCTTTTTTTTCTTTAAGTTTTCCTTTTTCATTTCGTTTTCTTCCTTCTTTTTTTTTTTTAGAAAAAAAAAGATCAAAAAGAAAGGCTTCTTTTCTTTTTCTCAAAAAAAAGAAAAGACTTCTATTTTTTGATTCAATGAGTTTTTCGTTCCTTAAAAAAAAAATGGAATCAGAAAAGAAAGACATGAAAAAAAGATTTTTTTTCATTTTAAAAAAACTTATAAAAGACACAAAAACTTAAGGTTGGGACTAAACTTTTAGTATACAATTGTGTCACCAAACTTGTCAAGCTCGAAAACAACTCTTTTGCAGTAAAAAAAAATGCCCGCAAATACTCAAAAATATTATTGTAATTAGTTTATTTAGTATTGTTTTTCTTGCTACTATTTAGGCTCGTTACATTAAAATTGTAATTTGGTTTAATTTGTTTTTGCTGCAGTTTTGAAAAGCTTTTGAAAATTTAGGGGCGAAATAATGTATTTTAGGGTAATCTGCTTTTATAGCAAGAAATAAAAAAAGAGAGGAAAAGACTAATTTGACTTTTTTTTTTATTAATTGTTACACTATAAAGTGTTGGGAAAAAAAACCTTTTTTTTTTTTTAACTCTGGAAACAATTTTAAATTAACTTTATTTCTGCATTACAAAATAAACGAAAGAAAAAACCACTTTTTAATTCTTTTTAAAAATTGATGAAATTACAAAAAATGGTTTTTGGATTAGATAACGTAACTTTTCTCACAGATTGCATTGATGATTTTTTTAATTTATATGATGAATGTTTTGAAATTTTTTTCTAGTTGCTCCTAAAAAATCTCTATTCAGCAGAAGAGTTGGAACAAAACCCATCAAATTTATTTTTTACAAAAGTGAAAAAGCGAAGTGAAAATGATTTAGCTAATTTTTTAGACTTTGAGTTGGAATTTTGTGAAAAAAATTATCTTTTTTTTACTTATCTTTGGGCTGATTTGAGTATTCCTGCTGATCAAGATTTTTTGGCTAAAAAAGTAAATAAAGAACGAATCTTACTTCAAAAAAAATTCAAGTTCTCATTGGTTCTTGTGCAGAAAAAACTAACCATTTTAAAGAAAAAAAGCGAGAAATTCTGTTAGAAATTTATAATTTTTCGTTGATTTTTTTGCGTGAACAGCTTTTTTTGAGACATAATTTTTTAATTAATTTTTTTGCATCAAAAAACCAGAAAGAAAAACAGGCCTTTTATTTTCAACAATTATCCAGTTTAGACTGATCTATTACTCTCTATACTTGAAGTAATCACTTTAAAACAAATTTTTAAAACTATATAAAAAAAACCATGTCATTTAAATAATTTTTTTTAAGTTTTAAAGTTGATCTCGAAAAAAAAATATTTTTTTTCGATGAACACCCTTAACCTCTTAAAACATCAATTTTAAATTCAAATAAAAATTCTTTAAAAAAAAACAAGAACCTACAAATTTCTCTTGGAAAGAATATTTTTTTTTAGGAACTATAATTTATGTCGGATCTTGGTTTAATTTTACAAAACCTCAAAAAAATTTAACTTATTCAGGCTTAATGCCGCCCGCATTAGCTGTCCGAAGTCTGCAATTTTCCCGAAGTTATCGTGATAGTTCTGTTTTTTTTTGCTGTTACTGAGGCTCAGGCGAAGCAAGAAAGCTCGACTGCGAGTAGTGGTGAAAGTCAAAAGGTGGTAAAACAAAAATCGGCACAAGCTGGGGAATCCCAATTTTCAGCAGCACAAAAAGCTTGGAGCAAAAACGGAAAAAAACAAGGTTATCAAAATAGACAAAATACCAAAGCCCGAGAACAGGCAGATGCTCAAGTTGTTCGAGCAGCTGCTCAATTGGGGCACCGTATGATCCCCGCTTTACTAAAGCGCCTGAAAAGGCTGAAGGTGTAAATTTAAATGAACAAGAGGATTCTGCTGAAGCTGCAGCTGCCATAAATCCAAAAAAGGATCTGGCAGAAGCCACTGTTGAAAGACAACGTGAAGAGAATGCTTCTATTGAGCAAGAGTTTTTGGCTATCACCCACAGATTAGGCAATGTTACGCTATACAACAATAACGTAAACGCGGAGCTTTTAAAGTTTAAAGCTAATCCAATTTATGTGGATTTATTATCTGAGAACGAAAAAGTCTTGGAAAGTAAAAAAAAGTTTGCGCAGGGATACGAAAAGTTCGTAGAGGCGGTTAAAAGTCACAATACAACGCCTCTTGAAAATACAGAAGCCCGTTCACATTTTCAAGAAAAAATCAATGTGTGCTTTAAAGGAATGATGGAAAGCCATAAAGAGTTTGTTGAACTCAAAAGCGAGTATCGTAAGAGTATGAGAGCTTTTGATCGGTTACTAAAAATCAGTTGTAAAATTCACGACTTAAAAATATTTGGAAATATTATTACAGTTGACGAACTCCTTCCACCGCCTGAGACTTCCGCACAATTCATTGATGAAGCATCTACCTCAAATCAAAGCTTAGCATCGCAAGAACCAAATCAGAACAAACAAGATTTCAGAAAAGCGATAACACAACAAAACGCTCACAACAGTGCTTTAGAAAAAGAAATAGCTAAACAAACAGCTAATAAGACAAGCAAAAAAAATTAAACCCAAAACCCAGCGGTTTTACTGCACGCCAAAAAAAGATAATAGCTGAGATAAGAGTAATTATCGAACGCCAGATCGTAATCAAATCTCTAAGGCGTATTTTGATGCTCGAACTCCAGCAAACACACTTTCTCCTGACGAACTGCATTGCCTTGTAAGTTTTATTAATGGTGTTTCTGAGTATTCTCAAACTTCTGACCCGGACAATCGTGAACTGAAAGTAGATTATACCCATTAGCAAAAAACTATCGAATTAATTGCTCGATTCGAAAATTCTCAAGAAAGTAAGCATGAAAACAAGTCACCGGTTTTTAGAGAAGTTGTCATAGCTTTTATGCGAACCTCGACTGATTTTAGAGAAGAATCTAAAATTAATTTACATTCTAATTTTTAGGACTTAAATGCGAATCAACTTGAAATTCAGCCTCTGATTGCCAATTCTTTGGGGGGAGCCAATAACTTGTGGAATGCAACTGGGTTAACCCCAAGTGAACATAACGTAGTTCACATCGCTGAAGAATTGCAAAGATTTTCTGACAGAAAAGGTACCTCGAGTACCCATAATCGCGCAGCAAGAGGCGCTGCTTCTACGACTTTTGAAAGTCGTCTGTTTCAAATTAAGAACCTTTCTTCTCATCCCATTCCGGATTCTGATTTATCCTATTAGTAAAAACAAAAATTCGTTTTAAAACGAGTTTTTTAGAACGAATTTTTGTTTTTACATTTTTAGTTACATATTAAAAAAACCCTTATGTCTAATACATTACTTTTAAGTCGTCGACCTAATGTCATTTCTGCTTAACTATATGCTGTAGAAACTTGGTTTGAAAAAAACGTACGAATCTTTCCAACTGGATACGGGAAACGCGTTTGTGATCTTTATTCTAATTTTGAAGTTTTCCTCCAAGACTCTAAAATAAGCATCATACTTTCCAAACGTATGTTTGTAAAAATTGTCCTTTTTATTTTACAAGAAGGAAAAAGTAATTCTGATACATATGTTACAAAGACCAGAGAACCAGTTATTTCGCATGTTAAACTTGTTTAATTTTTTTGACGTGAAACTTGTTTTTTAAATTTTTTTACAAAAAAATTTAACAATCAACCAGAAACGGGGTTTCCCCCGTTTCTGGTTTAAAGAGAGCTGCTCAAAAAACTAAAGTTTTTTGAAAAGAAAGAATTAGCCGTTAACAGCTGGAGCTTCAACAACCGCTAAATCTAACGGGAAGTTGTGAGCGTTACGCTCATGCATTACTTCCATACCAAGGTTAGCACGGTTGATAATGTCAGCCCAAGTGTTAATAACACGGCCTTGTGAATCTACAACTGATTGGTTGAAGTTGAAACCATTTAAGTTGAAAGCCATAGTTGAAATACCTAAAGCAGTAAACCAAATACCAACAACTGGCCAAGCAGCTAAGAAGAAATGTAATGAACGAGAGTTGTTAAAAGAAGCGTATTGGAAAATTAAACGACCGAAGTAGCCATGAGCTGCAACGATGTTGTAAGTTTCTTCTTCTTGGCCGAATTTGTAACCTTCGTTAGCTGATTCGTTCTCAGTTGTTTCACGAATTAGAGAAGAAGTTACAAGTGAACCGTGCATAGCAGAGAATAATGAACCACCAAATACACCGGCAACGCCTAGCATATGGAATGGGTGCATTAAAATGTTATGCTCAGCTTGGAATACGATCATGAAGTTAAATGTACCAGAAATACCTAAAGGCATACCATCAGAGAAAGAACCTTGACCGATTGGGTAGATGATGAATACAGCTGTTGCTGCAGCAACTGGTGCTGAGTAAGCAACTGCAATCCATGGACGCATACCTAAACGGAAAGATAATTCCCACTCACGACCCATGTAAGAACAGATTCCTAAGAAGAAATGACAAACGATAAGTTGGTAAGGACCACCGTTGTATAACCATTCGTCAAGAGAAGCTGCTTCCCAAATAGGGTAGAAATGTAAACCGATTGCGTTAGAAGTAGGAATAATAGCACCAGAAATGATGTTGTTTCCGTATAAAAGTGAACCAGAAACTGGCTCACGGATACCATCGATATCAACAGGAGGTGCTGCGATAAAAGCGATGATAAACACTGAAGTTGCAGTTAATAAAGTAGGAATCATTAATACACCAAACCAACCGATGTATAAACGGTTTTCAGTGCTAGTAACCCACTCACAAAAACGAGCCCAAAGGCTAGCGCTTTCACGTCTTTCTAAAATTGCTGTCATAAAAATTAAAATGTTTTTTCTTTTTTCCTAAAAAGGAGTTTTTCCCAAAATTAAAAAAATTTAATTTGTTAGGCCCTACTGTAACTAAAATCTAAATCTCAGTCAAGTAACTATTAAAATAAAGATTAAAATAAACAAAAAGGCTACTCGATTTAAAATTAGGTTTTTATATTAATTTGAAAAACTTTTTTTAACAAGTAAAAAAAGAAGAAAAAATACTCTAATTCTTAAGATTTTCAACACATAAATTACTAATAATACAACACTATTTTCTCTATAAGAATTTAAAGCGCACTCTTTGGGAAAAATCAATAATTTTTTCAATTCCAGAATTTCTGTGATACCGATTGGGTATGTAGTTGTACTGAAAAAGTCACGTAAGTATTTAGTGTATTTGCTATAAGAAACGTTTTTACTTGTTTCTAGATTTTTTTTCTAGATTTTTTAGAAATTTCCATCTCTTCTCTGAATTTACCGCTGGTGTTTGCGATAATAAAAAAAGGCTGCTGTGATTTTTTTAACCATTTAATACATTAGTTTAAAAAATAACCGATATATATAGTATACTTTAAGAAAAAAATCTATCCTCTTTAAAAGGGTTAAAGAAAAAAGGGCGTCAATAACAACTAACAGTATTATTTAATTTCACTAAAAAACACAGTATCCTTTAGCATGAAAAAAAGTTCATTGGTCAATTAACAAAAGTTTATGATGTAATTTTTTTTTCAGGCCTATTATTTTTTTTTGTAAAAAAAAGAATAAAAAAGCTCTTTTTTTTCGTGCCTAAATAAAAGCTTTGCTTTTATTAAGCTGATGGAAAAAAAGAGCTTTTTTTTAATAAATATTGTCTTTTTTCAAAAGAAGGGAGCGATAAATATCGAATATAAGCTCTAGAGGCGACGCGTTACGAAGTCAATTAGAAAATAATACGCATCCTAATGCTGTTTTACAAACTTTCGTAAACGCCAATTGCCAATACATTAGTAATGACTGGTTTAAGCGACTTGTGGTTGAGGTTGTAATGGTTCGGCGTTGTTCTTCAATTCACGAAACGTTTAGTAATTATAAGCGTGAATGTGTAGAATTATGTGTCCTGCAAAATACTCTATATAAAAAGGCTGTTTATGAGCTGAGAGATAGTTAGGTAGAACCACCCCGAGCTGTATTTGTGTCCTTAAATCGCAGTTTCTTTCCTCTAGGCCATAGGCTTTAACAGCCAACATAGTTACAAATTTAAATGGTCTACCTCGCTATCAAATTGAGGCCAAAGGTGGTCATTATTACATACTGAGCCTTTACCGCCGATAAAGTGGTTAAAAAATACCAAATAAAATTTTATGTGAGGTCCTATAATTGTATACAAAAATAGAACGTATTTAAGTCAACCAGGCGTAGTTCGAATTGAGTGTCTTGCAACAAAATTTTCCCTTTTTCAAGACTACGAATGTATATATCTTGATGTTGAGGAGTTTGAATTTAGTTTGGAAGACTTGACTTGTCCTTCCTTAGACGTCATGGGTGATTTTTAGAAGTATGGTTTGAATAGTTTTCAATACGATATTGTAGCAATTGGGAATGAATTTTATGACGAAAAAATTCGAAAACAAGAATTAAAAAACAAAAACAAGCTTGGTCTAATTCTATGTATGGAGAGTAAACAAATTTCTTTTTTTATTTTTTTTAGTTTCTTTTTTCTCTTTTTTTTTATAAAAAAAAAAGAACGAGCTTCTTTTGCTTTTATTTTCTTAAGCTTTTTATTCTTTTGTTTTTACAAAAAAAGTCGTTGACGTTTTCCCAGTTCGGTTTTTTTATTTAATGACAACGATTTCGTCAAAGAAAATTTGTATATATTAGTAAAATAAATGTAAAGGCTTTCCATCAAAAACCAAAAATTTAAGTCATGGAAGAAAAAATTATAAGGGATTTTTCAGGTGTAATTGGAACGCTACTTTCAGATTCCAAACTAAATGGCCTCTTAAAAAAAAAATCGAAACATAACTAATAGAGTTTATTTTGATATCGTTTGAAAAAAACCCTTTAAGACATAATTGTATTTAGTAAGCAAAACAAGAAAAATAAAATTAAAAAAAAGAAAAAAAATAATTTAATTCATAAATACTTAAATACTCATGTTTTTTGGTTTCAGAAAAAAGAGAAAAAAAAGCATTTAGTTTACTAAATGCTTTTTATTAAACACTTTCTTTTTTTTTTTTTTTTGGTAAACTAAATTGGAATACATCATCAATCTTCTAAAAACAGATTTGTCGCTTGTAAGACAAAGGAGTTTTAGTATGTCACATACAGTTAAAATCTACGATACGTGCATTGGTTGTACGCAATGCGTTCGTGCTTGTCCTACTGATGTTTTAGAAATGGTCCCATGGGATGGATGTAAAGCGAGTCAAATTGCTTCTGCACCAAGAACTGAAGATTGTGTAGGCTGCAAACGATGTGAATCTGCTTGCCCTACGGACTTTTTAAGTGTTCGTGTATATTTAGGTTCTGAAACTACTCGAAGCATGGGATTAGCTTACTAATTTTTCTCTAGAGTTTTTATTTTCTTAAGTTTAAAAGCCGTTTTTTTATTTTGCGTTTTTTTTTTACTTTTTTTTGCAAAAAAAAGTAAAAAAAAAACGCAAAATAAAAAACAGAATCCAAGTATAAAAAAAAAAACGGAAAAGGTATGAAAGAGTTAACATTTAAGTTCTTTCGGATAGCTTTTTCTTTTCTTAGGAAAAAAATACTGTTTTTTTCACAAAAAAGTAAAAAAATTATAAGTATGGTTCGAAAAATTAAAAGAATTACATTTTTTTTCCTTTTCTGTGATAGTTAGCTTCCTACTTTAAAAGCTTCCACAAAAAAACCTAAAAGAAATCCTCTTTTCACAGTATTAAGGATATTCGAGAGATAAAAGTTGGGGTTTCTCCAGACGTCTTTATTTTTTTTTGTAAAAAAGAAATATCTAGTACTTTGTACGTCTTTTTTTTCTTGAAGAAAATAGATAATTTTATTAAAAAACTCTACCGTGGCCAGAATATAAATAAAGACCGGAAAGTTCCAATGAAGTACACAATTTTGAATCGCAAAGAGATTACCGTAAAGAAAAGTAGTTAAGAGAATCAAAAGATCAAATACGTTCATTTGTTTTTTTACCTTATTACTCCGTTTTTTAAGCACCTATGGCAGAGTGGTCGATTGCACCGCACTCATAATGCGGTTTCGAAAGAACATCGTTGGTTCAAACCCAACTGGGTGCAATTTTAATATATATAAAAACTCATTGGTTAAGTAGTAGCAATTTCAAGTAACTTCCTTAGTACTGAAAGAAAGAATTCCGTTTTTTTTTCTTTTTTTTTTTTTATAAAAAAAGATCAAAAGAATCAGAAGTTTCATTATTTTTCCAAATAAAATAACAGCGAGTGTTACGAGCTATCTGATCTACAAAAAACTCAATAAGTGTTGTAAAAACGAAAAAAGCGCCATCCCACGTCTTTGTATTTTTTGTATGTTTTTTAGTATACCACACTTAATACTCTATTTATAAACCACCATGAAATGCTCTTCTAAAATTTCAAAGTAGTTAATGCAAAGGTTTAGACATCTCATTCACTAGGAATTTGACTTTATAAAGTTGATAAGTTCTATAAACGTTGCTTAAAGTGCGGACTTCCCATCCGGGTAAGAATAAGGTTCTATGTTTTTTAACTTTTGATAACAGGTTACAAGAAAGTATCGTGCAATCATAAAATTCATCAGAATTCCGGAATATTTATTTAGCTGCTATAAAAAGGAGTCAGATGAGTTTGAGGGCACTCGCTCAGAATCAATGTTTTAATATTCATTGATTTTGCTGGTTTGATTTTTTACTAATTTTATATTCTCATTTATTTGTTTTGTTAAAAAAATTTTTTGCAATCAAACGCAAAATAAATCCAAATTGTAGACAAAATCGCATCATTTTCTTAGAAGAAGTGTCTAAATAATTTAGAAGAATAAAATACTTGCTAAATTTTTTCTTAGAAAACATAAATTTCCTAAATTCCTTGTTCTTTTTTTTTTAGTTCTTTTTTTTCTTTTTGATGTGTTTGATATTTTTGATCTTTTTTTTTTTTTATAAAAAAAAAAAAGAAGCAAAAAAAAAAACCCATCTACAAAAGCAAATTCATTTAAACTCCATCTCATAGCGGAAAAACGAGATTTTGTAAAAGTTTTAGCCCCTGAAACCAAAATTGGGACGATTTCATTAGTATTTAAAATGTCATTTATTTTTTTGAAATCCCGCACCAAAACCCATCGATAAAAGCCTTTTACCTTCATTTTTTTCCAGTATGACTTACTCATTGGTTTTGTTAAATCTATGTAATCTTCGTTTTGGTCATTTGGAACGGTTGCATTTTCCATCAGAAACCCTGCAAATGACTCATTTTCATGAGAGGAAGAGAAAATTCCTATTTCTCTTCTTCGAATTTTGTCAAGAGCGCGTATCCTATAAAATTCGACCCAAAACGAATCATACTGGAGTTGCGAGGCTGTTGGTAAAGTTAAGAAAAATTTTAAAAACTGCACCAAAAGAATATTTACACTATTGACGTATTGCTGAAGAAACTAGGAACTAAAATCATTTACTACAAAGTAAACTAAACTCTCTAGAAAAAAATTTAAAGCTGAAAAAAAATTCATAAAATCCACCTCAAAAGACACCAAATTGTTTTCCGTCGATAAAACAGTGCTTTTTGTAAATACAGAAGTAGGTCTTATAACTGGAGAAGTGTTTTCCAACCCAAAAGTTGATGACTTTTGTGCTGGATTTAAGTTACTTTTTTTCGAAATTTTTAGAGTCTGTTCTTCAGTTTTCGAACTAGCCAATTGATTTTCTACAGAATGCTCTTTGTTTACATTTTCTGTAATAATTAAAACCCCATTACCATTGACTAAAGAAGAAGTATTTACTTCATTTTTAGTTACAGAACTAGATGCATTACTCTCTAAGTCTGAAAGGGTAACCATTTGTGTTTCTTTAGAGTTTGTCAAACTCTCAACCAATGGCTTTTCTAAAGTTTTAGCTTCCAGATTACGCGCCAAACGTTCTTGATGAAGTTGAGACACAAGCTGTAATTCTCCAGCAACTGAAGTCGGGGCATTTGGGTTTCTAGTTACAAACCCAGAAATCTCATCTGATAGAACAGTTCCATTCGCCCCGTTTAAATTTGTATAATTTAGAAGGGGATTTGTTTCTACTATTTTAGTGTAAGAACATGAACTAATTTCATCATTATAAAAACAATAACAAACTAATGTAATTGGGCCCCTACTAATTGTATAAATAATTTCTCTTATTCCTTTATCATGCTGCGTAAGGTCGAGAGAATCAATTTTACCTCCTAACGCTGGTTGATTTGTTCCAGCTAAAAAATGTTTCCAGTTTCATGTATAGTCGTAAATTAGGTTTGGTTTTGTACTAAAAAAATTGTTTTTTAGATTACGACCTAAACCACTTGTTTTGAACTTTTGAATCATTTCAACCGGCACATTTGGTTTTGAAAAAGAAAGAATTTCATCGCCTTGCGAGCTTTGCTGGTTTTCGTGATTTCCATTAATGGAAGCTAAAAAAAAGTCAAACTCACTCGACTCGCCTCTCAATTTTGGAAATTCAAGAAAAAAACGTGGTGTACATAACAAACGAAAAAAAGGAAAAAAGGGCGCAACCAATGTACTATAAGATTTTTAGGTGTTTTATGTTTTAATCAAAAAGTTTCCATGAAACTCGTATTTAGTCCAATTGGTTCCATAAGAACCAAAAGAGCATAACCAATAAAAAATCCTGGGATAACACTGATTTGTAAAGCTTTAAAAAAGAGTTTTTGGTTTAAATACAAAGCATTTTAGCTTAAATAACCAAATAAAACATAACTAAAACCATAAAATAGACTAAGTTCTAATGTAGGTCCCATTTCAACGCAGCAAAACAAAGCAAAAATAACACCCGTTATGATTTCCTGAGAAACGAATAATTTCTGGTCTTTATTTTCTGTTAAATTTACCGACATCTTACATATTCCTTTTTTTTATTTTTTTTTCTATTCCGTTTTTTGGTTATTAAAAATGAAATTTCTCCAAATTTAATCCCTTTAAAAATTTCCTTTTAAAGGCTCAAAATTGAGTGAAGTTGTATTTTAAATTCAGCTCCATTAAAAATTTCAAATGCTTGAAGGTTAGCAGAACATGAAAATTTTTTCAGGTAAAATAATTTTTCAAGACTAACTTCTAGATTTACATTAAAGCTAAACCAAGTTTGTTAAAATTTTTGTTTTTAAATAGAATGCAAACCCTAAATATTGTATCGAATTTAAAGGTAATTAAATACTCTATGAATTTTTACTTACTAGTTTAGCATAGAAAAAGATCAACAATAAAACTTTCTACTAGTTCGTTTTTGGAAATCGAACGTCTTTTAGTCACTGTTAGGTGACACTTAAGTGACACTCTTTCTAGCTGGCATGAAAAATGGCTAGTATCCTTCACACCTAAAAAAGAGCTCGTAAAAGGAATTGGTGTTGTCTCTTACAATGGGGTGCTGGTGAAAGGGACCCTTCGACACTCCCGTGACACGAACTCTTCCTTGATTTACTGGGATTTGTTGAGGTTTTTGGGCTTTTGGTGTCGAGGTGTCACCAGGAAAAAGTCTTTTTGATCTTTTTTTTTAGTGCTTTTTGATCTTTTTTTCCTGAAGGAAAAAAAGATCAAAAAGCACTAAAAAAAAAGAAAGGTCAAGAATTTTATCATTTTGTTTCCATAAATTAACCACTGACTCCCAAATGAGATTCGATTTTCTCTAAAGTGTCTAAAGAATAGTTGTCCTCTTTTCTTGGTAAAGAGTTCTAAGTTTGATGTAATGTGTTTATTAATTGTTTTTTTAGTAACTGACTTTATTAAAAATTTTCCCAGATTTGAAAACATTTACCGTAAAGAAAATTTGTTAATCCGGTTGCATTTTTTATTTTAAATTTCTAAAAATCTACTTATTAATTTATATTCTTTTTTAAAAAAAGTATGTTTTATTAGTAAAGTATCAGATTTATACAGAGCTTAATAAAAACAGGGCCCAATAAATGAATGGGAAAAATTTTAAATTATGTTTTTTTTACTTTTGATCTTTTTTTTTAGTTCTTTTTTTTCTTTTTTTTTTTTTGAAAAAAAAAAGAAAAAAAAGAACTAAAAAAAAAGATCAAAAGTAAAAAAAACATAACCAAAAAATACCAGCAAAGCATGTATTTTTTTAAGGGTTGAGATACTTAGTTTTATTTAGCGCTTGCCAAAAACTCTTCAGTATATTCTTTTAACGCTTCTTTTAAAAGAGTTTGTGCTTCATCAGTAAGAGCATTTGTAGAACGAAGAATTTCCCCATATTTTGCTTTGTTTGTTGCAAGATATTGACGCAGACCTACTAAAAATGCGCGAACTCGATCAGCAGGAAGTACATCTAGATACCCGTTTGTACCGGCATAAATGCTTGCTACTTGATCTTCTAGCGAAAGCGGCGAAGATTGAGACTGTTTTAGTAATTCACGTAATCGTTGACCACGTGCTAACTGATTTTGCGTGGCTTGATCCAAATCTGAAGCAAATTGAGAAAAAGCTTCTAATTCAGCGAATTGTGCTAATTCTAATTTTAATTTGCCTGCTACTTGTTTCATAGCTTTTGGTTGGGCAGCTGAACCAACTCTAGATACTGAAATCCCTACATTAATTGCAGGTCGAATACCAGCATTAAAAATGTCAGCCGATAAGAAAATTTGCCCATCAGTAATTGAAATAACATTAGTTGGAATATATGCTGAAACGTCACCTTCTTGAGTTTCAACAACAGGAAGAGCAGTCATACTTCCGCTTCCTAATTTGTCATTTAACTTAGCAGCTCGTTCTAAAAGTCGTGAATGTAAATAGAAAACATCGCCTGGATAAGCTTCACGGCCTGGTGGACGGCGTAATAATAAAGACATTTCACGATATGCTTGTGCCTGTTTCGTTAAATCATCATAAATTACAAGAGTATGACGACCAGTATACATAAAGTATTCAGCTAAAGCAGCACCAGTATATGGAGATAAATATTGTAATGTTGCAGGAGAATCAGCTGTTGCCGCAACAATAATGGTATAATCCATCGCACCACGTTCTTGTAAGGTGTTAACAACTTGTGCAATAGATGAAGCTTTTTGACCAATTGCCACATAAACGCAGACAACGTCTTTTCCTTTCTGATTAAGAATGGTATCTACGGCAATAGCTGTTTTTCCTGTTTGGCGGTCACCAATGATTAATTCACGTTGACCACGGCCAATTGGAATCATAGCATCAATAGCAACAATTCCTGTTTGTAAAGGTTCATGTACAGAACGACGTGAAATAATTCCAGGAGCTGGTGATTCAATAAGTCTATTTTCTTTTGTGGCAATTTCGCCTTTACCATCAATTGGACGGGCAAGAGAGTTTACTACACGACCTAAATAGCCGTCACCTACAGGAATTTGAGCAATTTTTCCCGTTGCGCGTACAGAAGATCCTTCTTGAACACGTGTGCCTTCTCCCATAAGTACAGCACCAACATTTTTTGCTTCAAGGTTTAAAGCAATGCCGACTGTGCCATCTTCAAACTCAACTAATTCGCCAGCCATAACTTTATCAAGACCGTAAATACGGGCGATACCATCCCCAACTTGAAAAACTGTTCCTACGTTGACAGCTTTGACTTCTTGTTGATATTGCTCGATTTGTTGTTTGATAATACTACTAATTTCATCAGGTCTAATTTTTACCATGGTATTCTGAACTGCCTCCTCTTTGTTACAAAACTCGACGTTTTGCCATTCATATTGTATTAACTGGCTTTAGAATTCGTAAAAAGCACAATTTGAAAATTATTCACTGCACTATGAATTGAAGAAGTTAATCGTTGATTAAGTTTTTCGCGAACTTGTTGTAATGCCAGTTTTACTAATTTTTCCGCAAGTTCATTTTGAGCTTTTTGTTGCTCAAACTTTAAGGTCTCCTGTTGGAGAGTACCTAAACGTTTTATATCTTCTTGTGTTTGGCGAATGAATTGTTTTTTTTCTTGCTCGATAGTTACATTTGCTTGTTCTCGTATTTTTTGAGCTTTTGCTTGTGCTTGCTCTAATTCAAGTTGAGCTTCACGTAATTTATTTTGAGCTTCCGTTGCCCGTTGATCTGCTTCGCGAAAATTTGTCAAAATACTTTGTTTTCGATTAGCAAGAAGACCTCGTAAAGCATCGCCAACATAAGTCAAGACGATAGCCAATACCACGGCTAAATTGAGTACATTGGTTTCTAAAAGATTTGTATTAAAGCCAAAGTGCCCAGCCAAAAGGAAAGAAGTGCTTAAAAGCATAAAATCTCCTTAATATGATGACTCCACAAACTTCTTTTTAATCTTTTTTATTTGTTTTTTTTTTACAAAAAAACAAATAAAAAAGATTAAAAAGAAGTTTGTGGAGTCATCTTTTTTGTATTAATTAGTATATTTTTTATTTTTTCTTAAATCTTTTTGATTTTTTTGATCTTTTTTTTTACTTCTTTTTTATTTGTTTTTTTTTTTACAAAAAAAAAACAAATAAAAAAGAAGTAAAAAAAAAGAAGTAAAAAAAAGAAACAAAAAGTTACAAAATAACTTAATTGATTAAAGAACTAAAAGATTACAAAAAATTAAGCTACTAATTAGGACGTATAAAAACGACAAATTAAGAAGCTTTTAAGCAATTAAGAATCTTTTTATCGCTTAAAAGCTTTTTAATTTTAAAATCTTTTTTCTTTCATTTTCGTTCTTTAAGTGTCAGTTTTTTGAAAAAAACTATGCAGATTATTTTTTTTCAAAAACAATAAAGGTTTACCTCAGAAAACACACGCGTTGAATGTGTTTTCTGAAGTAAACCGAATGACGTTTTTTTAGTTTGAGTTTTTTGATTCCCATTTCTAAAGAAAGGCTTTTTCTTTTTTTTTTTTGCTTCTTTTTTTTTTTTATAAAAAAAAAAGAAACATGCCTATCTTTTTTTTCTAAAAAAAGAAGGGTTTACTTAAAAAAATGCATAGCATTTTTTTTAAGGGTGGAACCCGTTTTTTGTGTTTGAAAATTTTGTTCAAAAAAAAGAAAAAAAACGGAACCAAAACTAAAAAAAATTTACATTTTTTTAGTTTGAAAGAAGGGGGAATGTTTGAAAAATTAGCCAGCAAATGGGTTTGCGAATAAAAGAGCTAAAGCAACAACTAAACCATAAATAGTTAAAGATTCCATAAATGCGAAACTTAATAAAAGAGCACCACGGATTTTACCTTCTGCTTCTGGTTGACGAGCAATACCTTCTACTGCATAACCAGCAGCAGTTCCTTGGCCCATTCCAGGCCCAATAGCAGCAAGACCTACAGCAAGACCAGCAGCAATAACACTAGCGGCAGCAACGATTGGATTCATAATTTTTACCCTCCAACGGATTTTTTATCTAAAAAGTTATTCAAAAAAAATTTTTGACGACAATAAAAATCACCAAGTTGACACTTATAAAAAAACATTGTTTTCTTCGAGTGAACTCAATAAAATTATCATAAAAAAAGAAGTTTTTTCCGTTTTTCACAAAAAAACGGTTTACTTAAGCAAATACATGCAAAGCAGATATCTTTTTAAGGAGACCTGTACCTTTTTTACTACACTTTATAAAATCAAAGAGAAATTTTTGAAAAAATTTCCATTCCCAATAAATTTTTTTGGTCACGGAAAAGAAAAGTGTTACTTCAATGATAGTATTTGCCCAACAAGGATTCAAGTGGCTCTTTAGTAAATTAACTTCATTACTAGTTTAAAATTCCCCGTTTTCAAACATTTTATGAGTTATTAAAAAAAAATAACTAAAAAATTTAACAGAAAAAACAATGAAAAAAAGCATCAAAAAAATTCTGTTTTTTTTTTCTTTTTTTTTATAAAAAAAAAGAAAAAAAAGAATGTAAATAGTTTTTTTTTACAAAAAATTCAACCTCAAAAAACCTAACTAGGCCAAAAAATGGTATTATTTTTTTGGCTTATAAAAAAAAACTCTGTAGTCTCTTCACTTAAATAAAAATTTAAGTGAAGGGACTTTTTCGGCAATTTGAATTTTCCGGTATAAATTAAAAAGATGTTTTTAGACTTTTTTTTTCTTTTTTTTTACTTGTGTTTGATCTTTTTTTTAGAAAAAAAAAGATCAAAAAGAAAAAAGTAGTTAAAAAAAACAAAAAATTTCAGACTATTTTTTGATGTTTTTGTGCTAAGAAGATTTAATGATGATCTTCAACAGATTCACCAATGTAAGCACCTGCTAAAGTTGCAAAGACAAGAGCTTGAATTGCGCTTGTGAATAGTCCTAATAACATAATCGGAATAGGAACAACAAGAGGTACTAAACTTACTAATACACCTACTACTAATTCATCCGCTAAGATATTACCAAAAAGTCGGAAACTTAGTGAAAGTGGCTTGGTTAGGTCTTCGAGAATGTTAATTGGTAATAAAAAAGCTGCCGGTGAAATATATCTTTTAAAATACCCTAATCCTTTTTTACTAATTCCTGCGTAAAAATAGGCGATTGACGTTAAAAGCGCTAAAGCAACAGTAGTATTTATGTCATTTGTTGGAGCTGCTAATTCGCCATTAGGTAATTCTAAAATACGCCATGGTATAAGAGCACCAGACCAATTAGAAACGAAAATAAAGAGAAAAATTGTTCCTAAAAAAGGAACCCACTTTAAATAGTCTTCCTCACCAATTTGTGTTTTTGCTAAATCACGGATAAATTCAGTGATATATTCTGTTAAATTTTGAAGCCCTTTAGGTGCAGTAGCTGCGGAACCGCCAGAAACGGGTTGAAGGTTTTGAGTTCCTAGGAGACAAATAACCCCTATAACTGCTACTACAATCCAAGATGTAATTAATACTTGACCATGTAATGAATAACCACCAAGTTGCCAATACCAATGTTGACCTACAGAAACTTCTGCAACATCAAACCAAATGTTTGTCATAAAATATACCTTATACTCTATTAGTTAAAAAACCTATTCAAAATATCAAAAAGGTAAAATTTTTTTATTGTTGTTTGTTTAGTTTTTTTCCAGTTCCGGTTTTTAAGTTTGAATTTTTTTAAAGGGAACTGAAAAAAATGTTTATCCTTAAAAAACCGGAACCGGAAAAAAACTTTATTGAAAAAAAACGGCATGTTTCTTTTTTTTTTTTAGAAAAAAAAAGAATAAAAAAGAATTTTTTTTTCAAAAGCTAAAGAAAAGAAAGGTTTGAAAAAAATGATTTTTTTCAAACCTTTCTTTTCTTTAGAAGTCGGAAGCATAAAAAGAAGCTGAAGATATCAAAGTTAAACTAATAAAGTTTCGTTTTAATTTTTCATTCTTTTTTTTGTCTTGTTTTTGATCTTTTTTTTTTCTAAAAAAAAAGAAGTACAAAAAAAAACATAAAAAAGAAAGGAAATTGCAAAATTTTTAGTTTTCTGATATATTTTTATTAGATTTTTGAGCTCGCCGGATTACGTTTTTTAGTTATTGAGGAAGTTCGACGATTCCCAGAAATCTTCACTCCAGTCTTTTTAATCTTCTGTTTTTTTGCTGCTTCACGTTCAAGAGAGCGAAGTTGACCTGTTTGTATAGCTTGTTGAAACCAAGCTAGTATGAGACGAAGAGCTGATACAGAATCATCATTTGCAGGAAGAAACCAATCCGCTAAGTTTGGGTCACAATTACTATCCAGAAGAGTCACAGTAGGAATTCCTAATTGGCGACATTCTTTAACAGCATGAATTTCTTCAGTTTGCCCAATAAGAATCACTACTCCCGGTAAACGAGACATGTTTTCAACGCCAGATAAATATTTTTCTAAACGATCTTTTTCTCGACGTTTACGAGCTACCTCTTGTTTTTTTAGAAGATTCCAATCACCACGTTCTTCTGCTCGTCGATACTCTTGTAATTTTCGAAGAGATTTTTGAATAGTTCGCCAATTTGTTAACATACCACCAAGCCAACGTTGATTTACGTAAAAACTTTCGCAAGCGAGTGCTGTTTTTGCTATCAATGGTGCAGCTTGCTGTTTTGTTCCAACAAATAAAAATGTTTTTCCTTGTGCAGCTTGCTCTTCAAGAAAAGCTAGCACTTTATTTAATAGGTAATAGGTTTGTACTAAATCTAAAATATGACGACCATTTCTTTCCCCATAAATATAGGGAGCCATGCGAGGGTTCCATTCACGAGTAGAATGCCCAAAATGCATTCCACTTTGAATCATATCTTCTAACTTAACTTTTTGAAGCATTTGAGTTTTAGTAGTAATTTTTTATAACAAAAAGTCTTCTAGATAAAATTAAAAAATTGTCTGCCTTTCTTTTCTTAAGATTAAAAGCCGTTTTTATTGAGAAAAGTTTTTATTCAAAAAACTCAAGTTCAAAAACCTGAATCAGACCATAAATCCCAAGCATTTATGTTTTTAAATAGACCTTCCATTTTTTTCTTTTGAATTCTAGTTTCGTTTTTTTCTTTTAATCATTTTTTTCAAAAAAAGTTAAAGCTCAAAAAATGGAACAAAAAAAACTGTTCTCAAAGAAAGCAAAAGGTAGTTCTTTTTTTTTTTAAGATAAAAAAAAAAAATTTTTTTTACTGAAGAATTTAAAATTTGAATTCTTTAGGATTTCTTTTGCTATTATTTTGTCTAGCTTTTGATAAAATAATTTTTTAAGGCTAATTTTTATTTATCTAAAAAAAAAGCGGAAAAAGACTTTTGTTATTTTTTCTATCAATTATTATTAACTTCTAAAAAGAAATTTTTTTTAGCCCATTCACTTATAATATTGCCCATCAAAAAAACAATTGCAATTATATTCTTGATGGAAGAAATTCAAAAATTCTTTTTAATCTTTTTTTTTCTTTTTTATAAAAAAGAAAAAAAAAGAAGCAAAAATAAAATCACACTTACAAATTTATAATTTGTAGCTTTCTTTTATTTAAATTATTTTTGACTGAAAAAATAGGAGGACATTTTTTTAAGGGAAAATACTGTCTTTTTTTCATTTCCGGTTTTTTTTACTTAAAAAAAAAAGTAACAAAAGAGTTAAAAAAAATCAAGCTCAAAAACCGAAATCAAAAAGTTCTTTATTGGTTTTTCTCCAAAAACAGGAAATGAATGGATAACAATATTTTGCTTAAATTTATTCAAAAATTATAAATTTTTTGGAAAAATAAACAAAACTAACTATTTTTATTTCTTTTTTTTGAAAAAAAAATAACAGTTCAAAAAAAGTTTTCTTATAACCTAGAAATTAGAAAAAAACTGTTTCTTTTTTCCTTAAAAAGTATTATGACGCATAAAAAGTTTCTTTACAAGAGATAAATTAAATAGCCTACTATCGGAATCGAACCGATAACTTTCGGTTTACAAGACCGATACTCTACCAATTGAGTTAAGCAGGCTTTAAAGTTTTGATGGGCATATGTTATCTTATTTTGACTAAAAAATCAATTTTTTATTTTTTTTTCATTCCGTAATAAACGTTGTAACAAAAACAGTAAATCGAGAAAATTTCAAGTTTTTTTTGCTATAATGCGCTTTTGATCTTTTTTTTTTTGAAAAAAAAAAGAAGAAAAAAAAGCATTTTTGTAATTTTTAAAATCCTTTTTTTTATGTTATACTAAATAGTAATAGTAGCCTATAAACTCTTTGAATAATTTTCAAAACCAAGTATGTTAACACTTAAAATTTTTGTGTACACCGTAGTAACTTTTTTTGTTTCGCTTTTTATTTTTGGT